CGCAACCTACATGATAATATATTAATTATTAGCGATGGAATACAAGTAATTCCAAATAGTTTGAAGAAAAACAGTATAAACAAAGCAAGCAAAGGGCTTTTCATGATTTATTATTATTTTTGACCATACATAATCGCATCGATCAACAAACAAGAAGTTTATTATTTTTATCAACTTAATGTTTCGAAATAGAAATAAAATAAATGGCTCTAGAAATTCATTTCGGACAATTGAACCTTCTCAAACTGTTTCTTTTTAAGAACCAAAAAGATTTGTGCCAGAATAACAGATGCCAAGAAGAAAAAAAGACCCTGGACACGCGATGGGTCTTGAAGTACTATTTCTGCATCTCCCTGACCAAATCCCCCCACATTGGGATTACTCGTTAATGGTTGATCAAGCTTGATGGATTCACCCTCTGAAACAAGAATTTCTGGGCCTGGAGGTATAATATCAACGACTAAGTGTCCATCCGATGCATCCGCTATGGTTATTTCATACCCCCCTTTTTCTTTACGTACTATTTTGCTTACTATACCCGATGCTGTAGCATTATAGACTGTATTGTTACTCTTGCTTCCATCGGGATAAATTTGACCCCTTCCCCTATTCCCGCCCACATATATAGGATATTTTAAGAAGTAAACGTCTTTTTTAGTAACGGGGTCCGGAGACAAAATAGGAAAGGTGATTTCACTATATTTCTGACCAGGAACAGGACCTATCACAAGAATATTTTTTTTAGTGGGACGATAACTTTGAAAAGAAAGATTGCCCATCTTTTCTTTTATTTCCGGAGAAATACGATCGGGGGGGGCCAATTCGAATCCCTCAGGTAAAATAAGAACGGCCCCCACATTCAAAGACCCCCTTTTCCCATTAGAAAGAACTTGTTTCAGTTGGATATCATAAGGAATTCTAACAACTGCTTCAAATACAGTATCCGGAAGTACCGCTTGTGGAACCTCAATATCCACGGGCTTATTAGCTAAATGACAATTGGCGCATACAATACGCCCAGTTGCTTCTCGTGGATTTTCATAACTCTGTTGTGCAAAAATGGGATACGCATGTGAAATAGATGTCCAAGTTATTACATATATAAATATAATGATCGATACGGAAATGGATCGAGTCATCTGTTCCTTTATCCAAGAAAAGATACTTCTATTTTGCATGGTCCAATCATTGATCCCGAAAATTTCTACAATAAATTGGGTAGGTTGCTAGTAGAGTTCCCTATCCACGATTCTGCTATTTTACTGTAATCCAGGAGGAATTCCCTGGATGGGTAGTATAGAAACATAATGATTAGATTCCTATCAGTGAATCATTCTTTAGTCATTCATTGAATGATAAATCACTACAAGTGACGGAGATACACGATTTAAATAACGGAAGATCCAATATTTAAAAATTGTATCTAGAATGACTGGAAAGGTGGAAACAAGGCCGGATATAATTTGATTATTATGATAAAATCCAAAATCCTTGTAGACAGAACCGATCATTAGTTCCCAACCGTGAGGCGAGTGGAATCCGATACATAAATCAGTTAATAAAAGAATAGAAAAAGCTTTTATTGTGTCGCTTAAGTTATAGATAAATTCCCGAACCCGAGAATTTATAATAATGAGTTCTTCATTACCCAGAATATAATAACCACATAGAATAGCGAAACTTATTATATTTGTCGAAAAGTCTAAAATGGTATGGATATGACCCTCATTGTACATCTTGACCAATTGTATTGTTTCTTCGTGTATCCCTATACGAAGCTTTTGTATATGTGTATCCGGGTACTCCTTTATCATTTCGTCCAAAAGGAATAGTTCTTCTAATTCTATGAATTTTTCTAGAACGCCCTTTTCTTGAATATTATTCAAAAAAACTTCAGATTGCCCGGCATTCCACCAATTCGTAACCCAGGATTCCATACTTTTATTAAATAAGAGAGAAATCCACCAGGGCAAAAAAACCATAGATGTAAGATATAAAAGGGGTTTGAATGCTTTATTTTTTGGCATTTTAAATTTGTGAATTGTTAATGAAACCGCCTCATTACTCGACTCTCCCCAATCCGCTATTTCCATGAAACATGAGTTCTATAACAAGGTATTGAATCCATAGACCTACCCCCCTTTTTAATTAATTGGTTAGTTCTTGGATCTGGAAACAATATTTTATTTTGTTTTCTTATTTCTTCATTCGAACCAATTGCATCTTTTCGATGAATGCCCGAACGAGTCATTTCAAAAAATGAATCCTTTTGGATTTCGGGGCAAAAGAAACCCCTTAGACCCATTATTTCGAAAAATTTCGCTGGCTACCCTACCCATACCATAGCCTTGGAATAGCTGAGGGAAATTTAGGAAAAATATTGATATGATGAAATCAAAAATGAGTAGCAAAAAAAGAGAGAAATAGAATGGTTATAGTTATAAACGATCTAATCTTTTGATCCTTAAAAAGGAAAATAAAAGATAACAAAGAAACATCGATTGACAAAACAGAATTCCATTATATACAAGATATGATCCATCTATATCTAACATATCAATTCCAAAATATTGGACCAAAAAAGAGGAATTATATATGTTCGGATATATGTGATGAATCCATACTTAACTTAGTGTTACTAGTATGAAAAAAGTCTTTTGGTGGACAAAAACAACTTAACTTTGTTTTCTGCTTGTTCCATATGCGTCTGCTTTTGCTCGAATGAGCGCTCTAAAAAAAAAACGGAAGTTGTTATATAACAACAAATATATATAATTAATGAGTTCCTTACTCAATGCTGCAAAAGCATTCATTCTTCAATTCATTTCAAAATACTTCAATTGGTACGCGCAAAAAATAGGCCAATTCTGCAGCTTTTTGTTCAATTTCTCTTGGAGTCAAATTCTCATCAGTACGAGTCAGGGGAACGGCACCCCGACCTCTGATTTCCATATAAAGTACACGCCGAGGATAAATGCCTTCTTTAACCTCTATTCTAATCGACTGAATATCTCTCATAAGGAATTGAAGTAGGATTCGACGATTTCTTCCAGGGAATCCCCAACGGAAAATACACACTATTCCCTTTTTTCTATCGAATCTATCATAACCACTCCCTACATTCCACGAAATTGTGCACCACAAATAAGAGCTAATGAACAGACCCGCGATTCCATAGAAAGACATCACGATCCCTTGTGGAAAAAAAAGGATTTGCTGAGAAGGAAATAAGGATATCAGATTCCTACCAAGGTAACTAGAAGTTCCAACCAATAAGAATCCTAGTGAACCTAAAAAAAGGATACAGGCCCAACAGAAATTACTTGTTTTTCGAGACCCCGTTATAAGTTCTATCCATATACGTTCTGATCGCCAGTTCATACTAGACCCAGTTGTTTCATTTTATTGGAATTGAGAGAATAACCCAAATGCATTTTACTTTCTTTTTGTTCCCGAAGTAACTCCCATCAACTAGCACTATTATTATGATGTGAACCATTAGGAGTAATTCATCGAATCCGTTAGATATAAAAAAAAAGATCCCCTTCCTATGATCCCACTATGGATATCTACATACATATAGATACTTTTACTTTCCATTTCATACATCCGCTGACCCATTTTAAAATGGATATAATGCATTTATCTATATGATGTCATGTTTTCACGTGCATAACAGCTCTTTCATTTGTGTTCGGAAGAAGACACACGTTGTACCCTATTCCACTAAATAAATAGGTATAGATATCGGTATTATGATCCAAGTACGAGTCTTGAAAAAAAAAAATGGATGAGATTGGGTCCCATCAAATCTAGGCAATCTTGTTTTTTTGAACATGAAGAAATAGAGAAGCCATCGCAATTGCCGGAAATACTAGACCTACTAAAGGCACAAAAAAAGCGGGTAAGTTGAAAGTTGGCATAGAATGGATACCTCGATTTAATATTTGTACCTGTTATAAAGATATCTTATGATAAGTATATCTATTATCAGTATATAATAATAGATATAGGTACAAGAAATGTAGAACTAAATAAGCGTACCTATTCACCTTATATATATATTTATTATAATTATATTATTATCGTTCCCTTATACTTATCTTCTAATTCTAAATAAAGTTAAAGTAAAGACCAAAAAAGTTTCTTACAAGTTATCAAAGGATTCGTTAGAATCCGATCCAACAGGGATTCCGAGTAAATAAAAAATAGAAGTTAAGTTATCAGGGAATTTAATTATAGAAAATCAAAAATGCAAGATTCCTATTCCCTTTCTCTATTTTCTACATTTGAATTATTCAATATTTTATTTATAGTAATTAAGTAATTAAGGGAACATGCATTTTTGATTTGACTAATTTAGGTTAAGAATTAACCCTTTTATCCTGTGGGTGGGGTCTTCCCGATTACTAATCATGAATATAGGTAGAAATAAAATAGGATCTTGGGAAACTAATAAAAAGTGATTATCAACAACTTTCTGATCCTTTATACAATTAGATCTTATGACCTCAAGTAAAACTCCATGCTTATTATTTTTTATTTTTGGGGGGGTGCACAAGTATTTATTTTCTAGTAATCAAAGTAAAAATAAAAAATAACTTGATTTAAATTGAATTTTGATTCAAGGGAAAGAAACCGTGAAGCTGAAATAACTCACCCAGAACACCCTTTAAAGGATTACGTGGTACGATTGGGTCGAATAAGCCCTTATGGAATAAATACTCAGCTTCTTGTGAACCATCAGGTACTGTCTTATTCAATGTTTGTTCAATTACTCTTTTACCCGCAAATGCAATGTAGGCATTAGGTTCGGCAATAATGATATCTCCTAACATACCAAAACTGGCGGTCACTCCACCGGTTGTAGGAGATGTAAGGATTGATACGTAGAATAACTTTTTATTTGATTGATAATTATATGAAGCTGAAGATATTTTAGCCATTTGCATCAAGCTCAAACTTCCTTCTTGCATGCGCGCTCCTCCGGAAGCACACAC